AATCCAGCCGGGGAGAGAAAGACCCCACCCCCCCCCGAGAACGCTTCATAAATGAAGCGGTTTGAGGGAGGGGTTTTTCTCGGAGGCTAAGTTAGAGCTTAACATATGGCGTTACCCAAATAGTACATAAAACCTATATCATGAGAAATCAAACTTCAATGTCAATTATCTTGAAAATCGTGTCATCTATTAAGACCAACTCACCAGCTATCTCAGGGGAACTTTTTGGTAGGAGGGGGGTTTCGGCCCCCATTTTAGAAGTTTTTAGAAGTTTTTGGGAGCTAAAATTGGGATGATTCAAATTTGCATTTCTCAGGCTTAAGGGGAAGGTGTTGAATAGGGCTATTTTTCGGAATAAACTCAATAGACCTTCCATCAGTATTGATAAAGTGACATACAAAATTCCCTAAACGCAATGTTTAAGCTGATTTTTAGTGATTTTAAGGGTTTTTGGCTCTAAAATTTTTAAACTAATTTAGGCATATTAGAACGTCATTTAAATCATATTAAATAAAGAAAACAATTTAATAGAACTTATATATAAGAACATATATAAATACCCTATTAATTTACTTACCCTAACACTATCTGTTAGGGTAAATAAATTAGTAGGGTATTTATAAATATATTAAATTTTATACCCTCTGTAGAGGGTTGTATTAAATGAGATAATGATTATATTTACCCTGGAACAACAAATCTTCCAGGGTAAATATAATCAATATCTCTGTATTATTATAGAAACCCTCTACAGAGGGTTTAAATAAAATTTAATATTTATATAAATGATATAAATAATGTACATTCACCACTCTTTTATCACTCTGATAAAAGAGTGGTGAATGCAATATACAGAACGTTATATATAACGATACTATATATATATGCAGGCTTAACTCCTTAAGTAAGACCCCTCTCGAACATGTGGGTACAACCTCACATGTTCGAGAGAGGGGGGGGGTCTTACTGTGGAGTCAGCCTGCATACAAATACACATGAACATACCAGAACACATGAACATACCAGAACACATGAACATACCAGAACACATGAACATATACACATATTTCGACGTTAGCTGGATACTATTTCAGTATATACGAGATTAAATTTGGGCTGAACAGTTCATTTTCATCTAATATTTACGGTCCATAGGGGTGGGTTAGTTCCCTATTTTCCTTTAAATTTTGTTCTGCTCTTCTCTTAGACATAAATAAACTAAATCCAGTACTCAATTAAATTTCCGTGAACAATTTATGATTGATTCCGTACACATCATTTAACTTCATTTAATAGGATGTCGGTCACCAATCTTTTTTAGCGGTCATTCTCAGGCATTATGTTACATTTACTCTACTCTTACATCAATTAAGTATTCAAAAACAATATAATGAATTTTATTGTAGACTATATCTCTTACTGAGTAAAACTGATCTATTATAGTTCCTATTAATTTGGGGTCGATTTCTCCTGTCAAATGACTATTTTGTGGTGGGTCCACTTAATATGGCGGCTAGAGAATGGGTTTCGGCCGCTCGCAGGGCATACTGCTTTTGGATCCCTTTCCATTCTACTCGTTCTATTGGGTTTATGTAACTTAACCCTAGCATTCTACTAACCAGTAGTCAGGATAGGGCGCAATCACCCTTGTTCTACGACTGTTTGAGTATTTCCCTTTATACCTTTATTTTAGTTCCTTATTTTTCTTTTATTTTGCGAGTCTGAGTAGAAGTTTGATTCTAGCTGGGCTGTTTACTTTTTCTTCGAGTCATATGCAAGGTATTCGTTTAGATTACTGGTGCAGTGATTGGTATTACTATCTATTTCTTATGGGTAGCGATTGATAAGATAGTGGGATCATTCTGTGCCAGCATCCGCGGTCATACTGTTTCCTAAAGTAAACATTTTAGGGTAATAAGGGGACTTTGGAACAACAGCGTTTCACTTCAACAGGGGTGAAATCTGTATTTATCATGAATTTTTTGGTTAAAAAACGTTTTAGGCGGTCAAACGACTACGATTCGATACCCTATTAGTCCGCTCTTAATTAACCTGGGTAGTAGCATCAAAACCTAAAGAATTTGGCGGTTTCTAAACCTACTAGAGGAACCTGCCCCATAAACGACAATCCACGAAAAAATTTACCCGGGGCTAGTCACGCAGCTTATATACCGTCGTTCAGGGGACTAAATAAATAAATCCCCTTAAAAGCTTAGGCTAGCAAATCAGATCAAGGTGTAGCTCATGCCCGGGAGAGGGTGGGTTACAATGAAAACTCATACGGAATTTCTATTTTATGATAGTAAAGAAGGTGGATTTAGAAGTAAGACTTAATACACTGAAAAAGGCTCTTAGAAATGTACACATCGCCCGTCGCTCTCTTGTCCGAAGAGATAAGTCGTAACAAAGTAGGTGAACCGGAAGGTTCATCTTGAAAGAGGGGAGGGAGTTTGAATAAACATCTTATTTACATTAAGAAGATACTTTAGAGTACTCCTCAAACTCTGGTTTATATCACTATTTAAAATAATATTATATAAGTAAAAGAATTGAATTTTATCCACAAAAAAGTACTGAGAAGGAAAGTTTCGTTAATTTTAAAGAAGTTATTTATTATACCTTTTGTATCAGGGTTTATCTAATTTTGACCAGTATTGTCAAATCCCGAAATAAGGTGATCTATGTTAATTAAAGATGACTGTTTCATAATTCTCTTCAAGATTAATGTCGGTGTAAAAAATATTTCGTACCTTTATATCTGGTTGGCATAAGACTCCTTTAGGGTACTCCACAAGGAAGATTTTCTAGGGGACGAGCTCTAGAAAAAATTACATCAAACCACCGTCAGTGATATGAATAGGCTTAAAAGTTGCCAGGGTGTAATAACCAGGCTCACTTAGATAATAATTTAAAGTTGATTAATTCAACCTAGCCAGTGCTGGTTATTAATATCCAGCAGTTATAATGATAAAATTAGTATAAGTATAAAAATATAATAGAATTTATTCTAAAAATTCTGGAAGGAATTCGGCAAAACTCGCTTCCGCCTGTTTAACAAAAACATCGCCTCCTAATTTTAGGAGGTCGGGCCTGCCCACTGATTAATTAAAGGGCCGTGGTATATTGACCATGCGAAGGTAGCATAATCATTAGCCTTTTGATTTGAGGCTGGAATGAATGGTCTGACGAGAGGCAACCTGTCTCCTTAATTAACTCGAATTTAATCTTTAAGTGAAAAAGCTTAAATATTCTTGGAGGACGATAAGACCCTATAGATCTTTACATCCGGATCTTTTATCTAACGGTGGGTAATCGGGTGGAAGAAGAGGATGTTTGGTTGGGGCGACGTCGAGAGGAGAAGAAACACTCGAGAATATATACACATTGACAAATGATCATTGATCCTTAGATGAATACGGAGTAAGTTACCTTAGGGATAACAGCGTAATTCTTTTTGAGAGTCCAAATCGACAAAAGAGTTTGCGACCTCGATGTTGGTTCAGGGATCCTACTCGGTGCAGCAGCTTAGTTAGGCAGTCTGTTCGACTATTAAACCCCTACGTGATCTGAGTTCAGACCGGCGTAAGCCAGGTTAGTTTCTACCCCCAAGACAAACTTATCCAAGACAGTACGAAAGGACCTCCTGGGGTTTTATATCAACTTGGCAGACAAATGCATTAGATTTAGGATCTATTTATAAGGATACCTTAGTTGATAGCATGGGCATAGATGATTTATTTTATTTTTCTCCAAATAATTATGGTCTTAGTTTCAGTCGCTTTTTTAACACTACTAGAGCGAAGGGTATTAGGGTATATTCAATTACGTAAGGGTCCTAATAAGGTGGGGTTCGCGGGGTTACTTCAGCCATTCTCCGATGGAATCAAACTTTTCTGTAGGGAAGTTTCACTCCCGTTAGTTTCTAACTTCATACCCTATCTCGTGGCTCCCGTCTTTAGTCTATTCCTTTCTTTCTTCTTATGGACATTAATTCCATTTACATCTTACGGCGCTAAATTTAGCTTATCATTCCTCTTGGTCATTTGTGCTATAAGAGTGGGGGTTTATAGCATTATAGTAGCCGGTTGATCTTCCAACTCCAAGTATTCTTTGCTGGGAAGAATTCGGGCAGGGGCTCAAACCATCTCTTATGAAGTGAGCTTGATCATTATCCTTCTCTCCCCTCTAATATTATCCAAAACTCTCGATTTAAGCGGGTATTTAGTTAAGTCCTCTTACTCCGGGTGAGCCCTATACCTTTGTCTTCCCTTAGGGGCCTGCTGATTTATTACAATCTTGGCAGAAACTAATCGTACTCCATTTGATTTAGCTGAAGGAGAGTCTGAATTAGTGTCGGGGTTTAATACGGAATATATGGGGGTTGGGTTCGCGCTTATTATGTTATCTGAATACGCCAGCATTCTTTTCATATCTTTATTATTCAGTTTGGTTTTCGGGGGGATAAGCTTTTTAATGTTTTCTACCATCGTATACTTCTATCTCTGAAGACGGGGGTCTTACCCTCGCTATCGGTACGATAATTTAATATACTTATGTTGAAAGAGTCTCCTACCGGTATCTTTAATATTCCTTTGCTTTTATTGAGGCCTCTGTCAAGGTGGTTAATACCAAAGATCCCTGGTTGTACGATCAACCCCATTCTGCTTTCAAAACAGATGCTCTATTGAGCTAAGGGACCATATTAAATGATTTTGTCGTTTACATTAATTATAATAGGAGTAAATAGGAAATAGGAGAAATAGAGACATGTGAGGATTTGACCTAAAATAATATAAGGTTCTTCTACAGGTCGTGCTCCGATTCAGGTAAGGAGTAAAAAGATCGAAACCCACGATCAAAATAGGGGTTGAGCTACAGAGTAAAACTCAAGGCCTCGGAATTTGGGCTTAAATGTAAAGGGTAGAGAAATAAGAATGAGGATAGAAGAGACGAGTGCAATTACCCCTCCTAATTTATTCGGAATGGATCGGAGGATAGCATATGCAAATAGGAAATACCACTCCGGTTGAATGTGGGCTGGAGTAACCAGCGGGTTGGCGGGAATAAAATTGTCTGGGTCTCCGAGCAGATAGGGGCTAATTAGGGAAAGCGCTACCAAGAGAAATACAAGAATTATAAAGCCCACGGTATCCTTAATAGTAAAGTAGGGGTGAAAGGGTAGTTTGTCCACATTGGCGTTAATCCCTAGAGGATTATTAGAGCCTCTTTGGTGAAGAAATAAAAGGTGGATCATAGTTAAGCCGGCAACTAAAAAGGGAATTAAAAAATGAAAGGTGAAGAAGCGTGTGAGAGTGGGGTTATCTACGGCAAACCCCCCCCAGAGTCATTGAACTACATCATTCCCAATGTAGGGGACCGCCGACACTAGATTTGTAATTACAGTAGCCCCTCAAAAGGATATCTGTCCCCATGGAAGGACATATCCCAAAAAGGCGGCGGCCATTACTAGAAATAATAGGGCGATCCCAGTTATTCATGTTTCAAAGTAGTGGAATGACCCATAATATATTCCTCGACCAATATGAAAATAAATGCAGATAAAGAAAAAGGAGGCGCCATTGGCGTGAATCGTTCGAAGAAGTCACCCATAATTAACGTCTCGACAAATGTGGGCCACTCTAGAGAACGCCAGATCAATTCTCGCGGTGTAATGCATAGCTAGAAAAAGGCCAGTGACGATTTGAATGATTAGACAGAGTCCTAGTAGGGATCCGAAGTTTCATCAAATAGAGATATTGGCCGGGACAGGTAGGTCCACTAGAGCAGAATTAACAATTTTCAGGGTAGGTTGCGTCTTACGTAAAGATAACATTTTAATAGCTAAGCCCCGACGGGTCTAAATCATGGATCGGAGGGGCTTTTTATTTATATTTAAAAAATCGATAACTAGCAAGAGAGCTAAAAATAAATAAACTACTACGAAGCAATAGGTGAGGAGAGCGAGATTTCTGATACTAAAGTTGATCACCATATAGTCGGCAGGGCGTTGGTACCCTAGCGAAGTGCTCGATATCATTTCAGTCCTAGTCAGGATTAGTAGAAAAATGATAGCTGTGGGGAAGGTTCAGAGGAAAGAGGTCAATCTAATATTAAATTTCTCATTAGCACTTAGGGAGGAGACATAAATAAATATTACAAGGATTCCTCCTAGGAAAATCAAAAAAAGAATCAACGAAATTCATAGAGAAATATTTTTTAAAGAGATGCAAACTAGAAGAGTCTGGGCGAAGAGGGATATAATAAAGGCGAGCGGGTGGTTGAGTAGGAGTATTAGTATAGAGACAATAACGATAAATCTTAGCACATCAAAAGGTAGTTTAATAAAAATATTAACTTTGGAAGTTAAAGATGTTCATTACTCTTTTGAAGACTGAGAGATTTCTCTAAATTCGGTTTACAAGACCAATATTATTTTTTAATTACACAGTCAATTTTAATAATTTACCTATCCCTTCTCTTAGGGTTATTAATCTTTTCTTCAAGAAGCAAACACCTCTTAGTGACTCTACTTAGACTGGAATTCCTTATCCTTCTATTATTCAGACTTCTCATGTATTCAAATCATATGAGAATAATAAACGCATTTACTTTCCTTAGAATTACAGTATGTGAAGGAGCTTTAGGGCTGTCGGTCTTAGTGTCTTTAGTGCGATCATCTGGTTCAGACCAAGTGCAATTTTTAAATGAGTAAGTGAGGTTTTACTTCAGGTTTAGCATATCTAATACTTACTTATAGATTGATATTGGAATTTCATTTAGGGTGGGGAACCATCCTCCTGACGCTGAGTTCGGGGGTGTTTTTTTTGATAGTCATCAGACTTAAGCCAAATTGGCCTCTAACTTATAGAGTTATTTTATTAAGCCTTTTTATTCTTCTATGGCTGACCTTCACTACTCAGTCATTTATTGGATTTTACGTGTTTTTTGAATGTTCTTTAATTCCTACAGCTATTCTAATTCTCGGTTGAGGTTACCAACCGGAACGGCTCCCTGCTTCTTATTACTTTCTGTTTTATACACTACTCTCCTCTTTACCCCTTCTCTTTGTAATTGTTACTCACACAAGTATTTATTCATCATCTATTCTGCAATTTTGAGGGGATTTTAGAGATAGCACAATTTTCTTGCTAGTAATTCTGTCATTCTTGGTCAAGCTCCCTATTTATTTTACTCATATTTGACTCCCTAGGGCCCATGTGGAGGCACCTGTTACTGGTTCTATGGTGCTAGCCGCTATTCTTCTGAAATTAGGTGGTTATGGTCTTTATTTAGTTCAGGGGTTAAATATATACAGTGAAACTATAGTAATAAGAATCTGTATGTTAGGGGGAATTTATAGCTGTTTAATTTGTCTCCGACAATCTGATGTTAAATCTTTAATTGCTTATTCTTCTGTAGCTCATATGTCATTCGTTATTCTAGCTATATTAGCATCCGGCTATCACCTTAATATCAGATCAATTTTAATGATGGTTTCTCATGGGATCTGTTCCTCTGGGTTATTTTATTTGAGTTATCTATTCTATACCCGTATTTGAAGTCGTAGTTTCTTGTTGACTCGTAGAACAATTTCACTCTTACCATATTTATGTTTTTGGTGACTCGGTCTTAGATTTTTTAACATAGGACTCCCTCCGTCGGCCAATTTTTTTTCTGAGATATATTTCTTTATTGGCGTTTTCAGTTTAGATTGGTTGATAGTGGCCCTATCCGGAATTTTATGTTTTTTATCATCTTGCTATTGCATTTATCTTTACTCTAGCACCAGCCACGGAGAGAGTCTTTATATTTCTAGCTGGTTAGATTATAGCTTGCGAGAATATCTAATCAGAAGAGCTCATTTCATTCCCTTATTGGGAATGATTTTTTTCTACTGTTATAGTTTAAAAGAACATTAGTTTGTGGAGCTAAAGGAGAGCATTTCTGACAGTATTGTTATATTTTGTATTAGGTTACATGTTATTAGTTACTAGTGGGGTATCTATGTGTTGTTCATTCGCATTATTTACATTAGATGAGGTTTATTTATTAAAGATATCTCTATTACACTTAGATTACCAATTGTGTTTAGACTGATTGGGCATATCATTCATCTTTTTAGTTCTTCTGATCTCTTCTCAAGTAGTAATTTATTCTTCTTATTATATGAGCGAGGAGGTTTTTATAGGTCGTTTCATACATATATTGCTAGGATTTATTCTATCTATGATCTTGTTAATTGTTTCATCGGACGGACTGAGATTAATACTAGGTTGGGATGGGCTCGGTATTACTTCCTACCTCCTAATTATATTTTACAAAAATTATGTGTCCTCTTCTAGAGGAATAATCACAGTTTTAAGAAACCGGGTAGGAGATGTATTGATTTTATGATCATTGGGGCTAATATTTTATTCAAAAAGTTGGGATTATGTATTTTTAAGATACTTTTCTTCATCAGTCATAGTTTTCTTTATTGTGTCTTCCTTTACTAAGAGAGCTCAGCTTCCCTTTTCCGCATGATTACCTGCAGCTATGGCAGCTCCTACACCTGTTTCTTCGTTGGTTCACTCCTCTACATTAGTAACCGCAGGGATTTACTTAATAATTCGTCTATCACCCTCGTTTGAGAGAGGGGGGTGTTTCCTGCTTATCGTTGCAGGAGCCGTGACTTCATTTTTCTCGGGACTGGCTGCATTTGGGGAGAATGATTTAAAACGAGTAATCGCATTATCTACTCTGAGTCAATTAGGGGTGATGATATTCTCTCTAGGGTTGGGGCTGACACTATTTTGCTATTTCCACCTATTTGCTCACGCACTTTTCAAAGCTCTTCTTTTTATATGCTCAGGGGTAGTGATTCATTCATTAGGTGTACAGGATATGCGTCGGATAGGGGGGGTTTCTAAAATACTTCCATATACAAGTCATATCATTCTGGTATGTTCTTTAAGATTAATAGGATTCCCATTTTTATCGGGCTTTTTCTCAAAGGACTTAATCATTGAATCTTCAGAAGAATCATTTATAATTATTCCTAGTATCCTTATACTAATTTCATGTCTCTTGACGAGAGTTTATTCATCTCGAATTGCCCTAATATGTCTTTGCTCACATAATTACAATCTGAGTTGTCAATACAGGGATGAAGAGGGGAATTATTTAATCCCTCTCTTTATTCTCTATTGGGGGGCCGTTGTAGGGGGTTATTTATTCTATTGGGGGTTCTTAGGATACATAAGACCTATTTTAGGGGGATTTGAAAAAATTATACTTGTATGCTTTGTAGGAGGGGGGGTCATATTACCCTACTTTATTAAATTATATAGTTGTAACTTAAGACACTGTCTAGGGAGTATATTTTTTTTGCCATTCATTACAGGATATATGAGTTCAACTCCCTTGCTCGTGGGGGAACTTCTCCTCTATAAGGGGGATCAGGGGTGGGTAGAAGAAATAGGACCATCCCTAGTTTATGAAAATAGATTGTGGGGGTCATCTCTATCTTCACTCTTGTCATCCTCTTCATATAGGGTAATTATTTTAGGCTCTTTACTCTCTCTATTAATCATCTATTTCCATAGCTTAGCAAGAGCACAACACTGAAGATGTCGAGGCGGATCATTCCTGGAAATATTTAAAAGACATATGTCTGTCTATACATTGAAAATGTATTGTATTATCTATACTACATAAATAGGCAACGAGTAGAATCTAACTACCCGGTCGGAGAGTTAGCAGCTCCCTTCCTTCTTCCTGCCTCTTAGCAGGGGTTATCCCTTGCTCTTCAGTAACAATGAAGCGCTATTTATTAGCTTCTGCTAAAGAGTGAGGGCCAATAGGCCTAAATTCAGGTCGAAACTGGATTTGATATATCAATTCTTACTCTGAGAGAAGGAACATCCTCTTTTAGGGTGCAAACCCAATGTTCTACTTAAACTATTCTCCTATAGGGGAAGTCTCATAGGGTCATTACTTATTTAATTCATCTAAGGGCTCCCTCTTTTCATTCATAGAGTAGTCCGATGGTGAGGACAAAAGAAAAGAAAACAACTAAGTAGGTTCCTATAATTGAGACATTTAGAAACACTACGGGCAGAAGAAGGGTGATCTCTACATCAAAAATAAGAAAAACTAAGGTAATTACGAAGAATCGAATGGAAAAGGGGGTGCGGGAAGAATTTAGTGGGTCAAACCCGCATTCAAAAGGAGAACTCTTTTCACGATCAAGAGAGGTTTTTTTATTTACTAGGACCCCTAGGACTAATATGACAAAAACAATGATTAAAATTGTCAATCAAACTAAAATAATTATCTTTCCCTAGCAGGTTCTCTTGATTGGAAGTCAAGTATAATATCTATACTAGAAAGATTCTATTCCCCCCATCAGTAAATAGAGAGATAGAGAAATAACCAAACAACATCTACAAAGTGTCAGTATCAAGCCGCAGCTTCAAACCCGAAGTGATGTTGAGGGGAGAAATAGCACTTAGCATGACGTATTGCACAAACTATAAGAAAAACAGTACCAATAAGTACATGAAGGCCATGAAAGCCTGTTGCTAGAAAAAACGTAGATCCGTAAATTCTATCTGCAATAGTGAAAGAGGCTTCTATATACTCTAATCCCTGTAGTAATGAGAAGTATACCCCTAGAAGAACAGTCACTAAAAGTCCTTGTAGACATTGATCAAAATTATTCTCTATAAGTGCATGGTGGGCTCAAGTTACCGTCACTCCTGAAGCTAAAAGAATTCTTGTATTAAGCAAAGGTACTTGAAATGGGTTAAATCTTTCTACCCCAATCGGTGGTCATAGAGCTCCAACTTCAATATTCGGTGATAAACTTCTATGAAAAAACGCTCAAAAGAAGGATACAAAAAAGAAAATCTCAGAAATGATAAAGAGGATCATTCCCCATCGTAGGCCGAAGCCAACTTTACTCGAATGTATTCCCTGGAAAGTAGCTTCTCGTGAGACATCACGTCATCATTGATAGGAGACGATTATAACCGTAATTAATCCTGTAAGAAATAATACTCTGTCAAAAGAGTGAAATCATTTGACAAGACCTGAGGTCATCACAAAGGCTCCTATGCCTGTGGCCAAAGGCCATGGTCTAACGTTAACTAAATGATAGGGGTGATTTAATTGATTCATTATTCTCTTGCGTAGAGAGTTATCAAAGTCATAAAGACATAAGATTGGATGATAGCAACAGAGAATTCTAGCACCAAAAGAACAATTTGCACAAATACTACGACTACGGTAACATATATATTTTCCATGGTGCCTTGGCTTCCTAGGAGAGTTAGAAGGAGGTGGCCGGCAATTATGTTGGCTGCAAGTCGCACTGAGAGAGTAACAGGCCGAATAAGGTTTCTAATAATTTCAATCAGCACCATAAAGGGCATGAGGGGTGTCGGCGTCCCTAGGGGGACGAGGTGGGCCAAGGCATTTAAAGTTTCCTTAGCTCAAGCGTAAATAACAAAAGAGGCCCATAGGGGTACCGCCAATCTCAAGGTAACTGTCAAATGTCTGGTAGCAGTAAAAATATATGGAAACAAGCCGACAAAATTATTAAATAGGATAAACAAAAAAAGAGCAATTACTAGAATGTTGGCTCCGATTCTAGCTGTCCCTATAAGCAGGGACATTTCTCGGTTTAACCCATTTAAGATTTTTCTAGCCAAAAATTGAGCTCGTGACGGGACTAATCAAAAAGCCATCATTATAAATAAAAGTGGGGTGAGCATTCTCAATCAATTAGATAAAAAAGAGGAAGTCGGATCAAATACTGAGAATAGATTCGTTATCATTTTCAACTCGGGTAAACAACTTTATTTAATAGCGTCTTAGTAGGGGATATCGGTTGCGGCTGATAGAGGAAAAAGATCAGAGCTATAAGAATCCATAGGAGGAGTATGGAGGCAAAAAAGATTATAATTCAAGGAAGTGGTAGTATCTGGGGAATAAGAGATTGCCATTGGCCTCTTAAAGTTGACAACCTTATATTTATTATTAAACTAAATCTCTATCTCCATAAGGGGTAATTACCATAAGAAAGCTTAAGAGGCTACCGCTTAAATTTCAGCCACCCTATGAAATTTGTAATTCAAGTCATTTCAGGAAATCTCTTTCTCCAAGAGCCTCAATTACGATAGGTATAAAACTATGTCCAGAGCCACAAATTTCAGAACATTGCCCGTAAAATACTCCGGGTATATTTACTAAGAGTCCGGATTGATTAAGTCGTCCCGGGACTGCATCCATTTTAATACCCAGGGACGGTACGGCCCATGAGTGAAGGACATCATCTGAGGTAATTATTATACGAATAGCTTGATTATAGGGAACAGGGAGGCGGTTATCCACATCAAGCAGACGATATATACCAGAAGAGAGCTCATTTGAGGGGATCATGTAGGAGTCAAATTGAACATCATCAAAATCAGAGTATTCATAAGATCAATATCATTGGTGTCCTGTTACTTTAATTGTTAGGGCAGGGTTATGAATTTCATCAATTAAATAAAGAAGGCGAATAGAGGGGAGGGCAATAGCTACTAGAATAACAGCAGGAATAACAGTTCACACTGTTTCGATTGCTTGTCCGTCAAGGAGATAACGATGAAGAAACTTATTGGAAAATAATGCGGCTAGGAAAAATCCAACAAGTGAAGTGATAAGAATTACTACCAACAGGGCATGATCATGAAAAAAAATAAGTTGTTCTATGAGAGGTGAATTTCCGTTTTGCAGACCCAGCTGAAATCATTGAGACATTTTTAAAGGGGTCCCCCATCTTTGGAGCTTAAATCCAACGCATATGCGTTTCTGCCACTTTAAAATGTAGAAATTATAGTAATCTCTTCGTAAGAGTGGTCAGCAGGTGGGTGGGGGTGATTCCACTCTACACTTGATCTTAAGTTTAGTGAAAAAAGATTAATTCGTTTGGTAATCATAGCTTCCCAGATGCAAAAAATAAACATAAGCGTGGCAACTATAGATATAATTCTTCCTAATGAAGAAAGTACATTCCATGAGGTATATGTGTCCGGATAATCTGCATAGCGGCGCGGCATCCCTGCTAGACCTAAAAAATGTTGTGGGAAAAAGGTTAAGTTTACCCCTAAAAATATAATAAAAAAATGAACCTTAAGAAGGAACTGATTCATTCTTAGTCCGGTCATAAGAGGGAATCAATGTACGAATCCCCCTATAATAGCGAATACAGCTCCTATTGATAAGACGTAGTGGAAGTGAGCAACAACGTAATAAGTATCATGGAGTACGATGTCAATTCTAGAATTCGAAAGGACAACTCCAGTAAGACCCCCTACAGTGAATAAGAAGACAAACCCCAGGGCTCATAATATAGATGGGGTCATAGTAAGTCGTGTTCCGTGAAGAGTTCCGATCCATCTAAAAATCTTAATTCCAGTAGGGATTGCGATAATTATAGTTGCAGCAGTAAAATAGGCTCGAGTATCCACATCTATACCTACAGTAAATATATGGTGGGCTCAGACAACAAAACCAAGAATCCCGATAGCAAGTATAGCATAAATTATACCTAACGTACCAAATGCTTCCTTTTTCCCTCTTTCTTGACTAATAATATGAGAGACCATACCAAATCCGGGTAAGATTAGAATATATACTTCAGGGTGACCAAAGAACCAAAATAGGTGTTGATAAAGAATGGGGTCTCCACCACCTGCGGGATCAAAGAAAGAAGTATTTAAATTACGATCAGTCAACAATATGGTAATAGCTCCTGCCAGCACAGGCAGGGACAAAAGTAAGAGGACGGCTGTGATTCCTACGGCCCACACCAAGAGTGGCATACGGTCAATAGATATTGATTGAGGTCGTATATTGATAATAGTGGTAATGAAGTTTACGGCTCCTAAAATTGAGGAGGCCCCGGCTAAATGTAGGGAGAAGATAGCTAAATCTACCGAAGGTCCGGCATGGGCAATGGCGGAGGATAGGGGGGGGTAGACTGTTCATCCGGTTCCTGCTCCTCTTTCAACCATAGATCTAGCTAAGAGGAGAGTTAAGGAAGGTGGGAGTATTCAAAATCTCAAGTTGTTTAGACGGGGAAAAGCTATATCAGGGGCCCCTAACATAATAGGTACTAGTCAGTTACCAAATCCCCCAATTAGAATAGGCATAACTATGAAAAAGATTATAATAAATGCATGAGCCGTCACAATGACATTATAAACCTGTTCATCTCCGATTAGGGAGCCGGGTTGACCCAATTCTGCCCGAATAAGTATGCTTAAAGAAGTTCCCACTATTCCTGCTCAAGCTCCGAAAATAAAGTATAAAGTTCCAATATCTTTGTGATTTGTAGAATAAAATCAACGTTGCATAAGTAAAGTGGCCGATAATAGGTGCTAAATTGTAAATTTAGTTAAGGAAACTTCCCTTTACTAAAATTATTTCCAGGCTTAGTAGTTTAAAAAATGTAAGATTGCAAATCTTAAGATGGTCAATCCCTAGGCTTAATGGTTCTGATTTTTTTAATTCCTATTAAACAGTAAGACATAAATACATATATATATAGGTGTTTTGTGCACGTAGGATTTTGATTCCTAAAGAGGAATTTACATTTCATATATAATATATATAGGGACGAGGTGCCTGATAAAAAGGATTACGTTGATACTGTAATTATGTAGATAATACCCTCGTCTAGGCAAGATGCAAAAGAATTAAAGCTTAAGAATCTCTTATTTCCGGCTTTGAAGGCTGGTAGTTTAATTAACTTAAAGCTCTACAAAAATAACAGGGGGAGTAAGACATTAAATCCTATTGATAAAACCGCCAGAACTTCTATGTTTTTAGATTTTATTTCTGATGGAAACAAGAGAGAGCTCATAGCAATCTTGAAATAAAAATAGACTGAGAGACATGAAGATGAAACAAGAGCCAAGATAATAAAGGGGGGTAAAATATTTATTTCTAGAGATATTCATTTGATGAAAAACCCTAGGAAAGGGGGGAGCCCTGCTAAAGAGAGGAGGCCAAATGAAATTGAAATCTTATAGGTTAGTCTAGTGTTATCACTTATTTGAGTTAGAGAAAACAACCCCTTCTGTTGTAATAGGGCTACTACAAGATAAAGAATAATTAAGTAAGTGACATAATAAGTTGATACTAAAAAAAATCTGGTTGTATTAATTATAAGCCAGGATAAATGTCTAATAGAGGAAAAAGCTATAATTAGGCGGAGATTGGATTGGCTGATCCCCCCTAGCCCCCCAATAATTGCTCTGACGAGGATAAAAAAGGAGCTTGTAAATTGGGTTATAATTAGCCCTAGAAGAGGTCCAATTTTTTGAAAAGTTATTAAGAGGGCTAGGATCTTCCACGATGTAGACTTAGAAATACTCACCAGTCATATATGAAACGGGGCTGCTCCAATTTTAATTAATAGGGCAAAGGGGATCAAAAATGAAAATGATTGATTTAGTGTACTCGCTAAAAAGATCACTGAGGCTACTGATTGAACTAAGAAATATTTTAGTCTATTCTCTTTTCTTTCTTCAATTATAATGGGGATAAATCTTAAAGAGTTTATTTCTATTCTAATCCACAAACCTAATCAAGAGTGGGCAGATACCATAAGGATGTAGGAAAAAAATAAGCATAATCATTTAATCATTTAAAGAGAGATTTCTCTATCATTGGGGTATGAGCCCAGTAGCTTAATTTAGCTTACTCTTTA